GAATATACATACTTTTTGTGACGAAAAAAAGTTTCGTTAAATTTTAAAATCGTAAATTGTATTCCTATAAAATATAAAAAAGAAAAGGAATGTTGAAGTTGAAAAAATTACCTAATCATTCGCATTTTTGTTGGGGAGTCTAGAAATTAGACGTTTTCTGGTCGAATCATAAGCACTTACTTCTATTTTGACTCTATCTCCTGATAGTATACGTATAAAATCGCCTCGGGCTTTTTCTGAAGCATAATTTAAAACCAGATTTTCATTATCTAATCTAAACGAATCCGTAACATATTATTGCAAAGTTATTAAGAAATTAAACCTTTCTGAATCCCTTTTTTTTGTTCTTTTTGTTTTCTATCTAAAAGTCTCTTGAAATATCAACTAATCTAATGTAGGAGGAATGCTATTAGAAATCTCTTCTTTACTATTTTTTTTTCACAAATAGGGGAAGTTCAGATACAATTTAAATTTTAAATATCGAAAAGATTACCATATATAACACAAGATTTCTCCACCGATTCTTTCTAGGCGAGCCTCTCGGTCTGTCATTATACCCCGAGAAGTAGAAAGAATTACAATCCCCATTCCACCTAAAATTCGCGGAATTTGTTGATAGTTAGAATAGATTCGTAGACCAGGGCGACTGATGCGTTTTAAATTTAGACTCGTTTGACATGGTCCTTTCCTATTTCTTCTATGTCGTAGGGTTAAAGCCAAAAAAAAAAATTTGCCTTCCTGGTGTTTCCTCACATTTTCAATAAAACCTTCTCGTAAAAGTATTTTTATAATGTTTTCGGTGATGTTAGTAGATGCTATTCGAACGGTTCCTTTTCTATCCATGTCCGCATTTCGTATCGAGGTTATTATGTCAGCAATAGTGTCCCTACCCATGATAAACTAAACCTTTTGTTGCCTCGTAATTTTGATATAATCAACATACTTTGTTTTCATTTTTTTTTTATAATTTATGAATTAAATATTATTATTTTTTATTTTATTAATTTTATATTTTTTTTATATATTTTTATTAAAGGTATATGCGTGAAACACAATCTACTAATTAATTTTAATTTAATTGATTTCGTTCAAATATCAAATATTAGAAATCATGTAATGCTCTTATAACGCTTTATTTTATAATACTTCAGGTGCTAATGAAACTATTTTTGTGAAATTTAACTGTCTCAATTCCCGAGCGATTGCACCAAAAATTCGAGTTCCCTTTGGATTTCCTTCTTGATCAATTACAACTGCAGCGTTGTCATCATATCGTATTATCATACCGTTGTCGCGTTTAAGTTCTTTCGAAGTACGCACAATTACAGCTCTGATCACTTCAGATCTTTCTAGAGGTGAATTGGGGACTGCTTCCTTGATCACAGCAATAATAACGTCGCCGATATGAGCATATCGGCGATTACTAGTTCCTATGATTCGAATACACATCAATTCTCGAGCTCCGCTATTATCTGCTACATTCAAATGGGTCTGAGATTGGATCATATTCTTTTTTGAATCTGTTATTTCAATGGAAAGGGGCAAAAAAAAGAAATATTGTTTGTCCAAAACAAAAAAAAAAGAAACTTGCGAATTTTTTCCTAACAAAGAAAGGCCTTTTCCTTTTAGTTCTGTATTCCTATCTCAAAATAATGAATAAAGAAAGGCCTTTTCCTTTTAGTTCTGTATTCCTATCTCAAAATAATGAATTGAGTTCGTATAGGCATTTTGGACGCTGCTATTAAAATAGCCTTTTTGGCTATATTTTCTGCTACCCCGCCCATTTCATAAATCATTCTACCCGGTTTAACGACAGCTACCCAATATTCGGGAGATCCCTTCCCCGAACCCATACGTGTTTCCGAGGGTCTTAGGGTAACTGGTTTGTCGGGAAAGATACGTACCCATATTTTTCCACCGCGGCGTACATTTCGTGTCATTGCCCGACGCCCTGCTTCTATTTGTCTAGACGTAATCCAAGCGGGTTCAAGTGCCTGAAGAGCATATCTACCGAAACAAATACGATTGCCGCGATAAGATACTCCTTTCATTCTTCCTCTATGTTGTTTACGGAATCTGGTTCTTTTGGGGTTATAGTTGATGGTTGTTTCGCAATTCCATCTCTACTGCAGAACCGGACATGAGAGTTTCTTCTCATCCAGCTCCTCGCGAATGAAATGATTATGATAATGAAATGATTATGATTAAAAAGAAAGTATACATATGAATAATATACTGAATCTTGGGATTCTTTGATATTGATATTGATATTTTACCCAATTTATTTTAGTAGATTAGAAATTTGTATATTTTTTATTTGTCTATCTTATATAGATAATTATGTATTCTATTTCTATATAGAAATTTATAGAGAATTTTAAATTTATATTTTTATATTTATAGATAATTATTTTTAGATAATATTTAGATAATGTTCTTTAAAATGTTATAACAAGTCTGTATTTATTATGATTATTAGATCAGATCACTTAAAATTTAG